TTGAAAAGGGGTTGACAAAAGATTCGACATGGTCTATAATAGATAGTGAGAGAGCAAGAAAGGGTTGACACAAGATTGAAAAGGAGAAAAGATTGAAAGGGAGAAAAGATTGAAAGGGAGAAAAGATTGAAAAGGGGTTGACAAAAGATTCGACATGGTCTATAATAGATAGTGAGAGAGCAAGAAAGGGAAGGGCTATAGCTCTCACTAATAGATAGTGAGAGAGCAAGAAAGGGAAGGGCTATAGCTCTCACTAATATATAGTGAGAGAGCAAGAAAAGGAAGGGCTATAGCTCAGTTAGGTAGAGCACCTCGTTTACACGTGCGCCAATGTTTTTTCAGAGGAGTATATTGTGGAATCAAAAAACGTATCGAGAAGTCAATGTCTTACTCCATTTTTTTTAGGAAAAAAGAGAAAAATAGCTTGACAATTTGGTTAAAATTGGATTCCCCTTTAGGGAATCAATAGAACCCATATATTGATTTAAGATTTTGATAAGGTCAATACTCAGTCTGTTGAATGCTAGGCATAATGAAGTATAAAGACTTCAAGAAATTCGATTTTCGGTCTAGCCTATGAACTTTAAGGTGTATGAAGTTTCATATTGGATTTTTTTTAAGTAAAAAAAAGCGGGGGCGATGGAAACTCCATTTAGATTAAGTTAATCTAAGCTAAAAGCAAACCTACGTCAGCATAACCTTCTTTGAAGCACTTTGGTAGTCCTTTCAGATCGGAATTGAAATAAATAAGAAATCAGAACATGCGGAACCATCTTGTGATCTTTCAAGAAAATCATGGTAGACTCACTGATTCATTCATCAGTTTAGGAATGAGCCCAATGCATAAAAGTGCATGTTGGGTCTTTGAAACAGTTCGAATCTTTTTGATAATAATTAGTTCAATCTGTTTTACCGAGAAAGTCTACGGTTCAAGTCCGTATAGCCCTACCTAAAATTTTCTGGGAGTCTCTATTCCCTCATAAGGATTTCTGTTAAAGATTTCATTAACTCCTAATTCTAATTGATCTCGAGTAGACCTTGTTGCTGTGAGAATTTGGAATTCATGAGTTGGAGGGAGAGACTTATGTCACCACAAACAGAGACTAAAGCAAGTGTTGGATTCAAGGCTGGTGTTAAAGATTATAAATTGACTTATTATACTCCTGAGTATGACCCCAAAGATACTGATATCTTGGCAGCATTCCGAGTAACTCCTCAACCTGGAGTTCCCCCTGAGGAAGCAGGGGCTGCAGTAGCTGCTGAATCTTCTACGGGTACATGGACAACCGTGTGGACCGATGGCCTGACCAGTCTTGATCGTTATAAAGGCCGATGCTACGACCTCGAACCCGTAGCTGGAGAGGAGAATCAATATATTGCTTATGTAGCGTACCCCTTAGACCTTTTTGAAGAGGGTTCCGTTACTAATATGTTTACTTCTATTGTAGGTAATGTATTTGGGTTCAAAGCCCTACGCGCTTTACGTCTGGAGGATTTGCGAATCCCCCCTGCTTATACTAAAACGTTTCAGGGCCCACCTCATGGCATCCAAGTTGAACGGGATAAACTAAACAAGTATGGTCGCCCCCTATTGGGTTGTACTATCAAACCTAAATTGGGGTTATCCGCTAAGAATTACGGTAGAGCTGTTTATGAGTGTCTCCGCGGTGGACTTGATTTTACCAAAGATGACGAAAATGTGAACTCTCAACCATTTATGCGTTGGAGAGATCGTTTCTTATTTTGTGCCGAAGCCCTTTTTAAAGCACAGGCAGAAACTGGTGAAATCAAAGGGCATTATTTAAATGCTACTGCAGGTACATGCGAAGAAATGATCAAAAGGGCTGTATTTGCTAGAGAATTGGGAGTTCCTATCGTAATGCATGACTACTTAACAGGAGGATTCACTGCAAATACTAGCTTGGCTCATTATTGCCGAGATAATGGTTTACTTCTGCACATCCACCGCGCAATGCATGCAGTTATTGATAGACAGAAAAATCATGGTATACACTTTCGTGTATTAGCTAAGGCGTTACGTATGTCTGGCGGAGACCATATTCACGCTGGTACCGTAGTAGGTAAACTTGAAGGGGAGAGAGACATCACTTTGGGCTTTGTTGATTTATTGCGTGATGATTTTGTTGAAAAAGATCGCAGCCGCGGTATTTATTTCACTCAAGATTGGGTCTCTTTACCAGGTGTTATTCCCGTGGCTTCAGGGGGGATTCACGTTTGGCATATGCCTGCTCTGACCGAGATCTTCGGAGATGATTCCGTCCTCCAATTCGGAGGAGGCACTTTAGGGCACCCTTGGGGAAATGCACCGGGTGCCGTCGCTAATCGAGTAGCTCTAGAAGCATGTGTACGGGCTCGTAATGAGGGACGTGATCTTGCTCGTGAGGGTAATGAAATTATCCGTTCAGCTGCCAAATGGAGTCCTGAACTGGCTGCTGCATGTGAAATATGGAAGGAAATTAAATTTGAATTCCCAGCAATGGACACTTTGTAATCCATTAATTCAAACCCCCTTTCTTAATTGAATTCCTCAATTTGGCCCAATAGTTTTACTAAAAACTAAAAGGATTGAGTCGAATCAAAATCTATATAAGATAGATAGATCTTTTCTATCTATCTTATAGAAAGAGGGTTTTTATTGAATCGAAAAATTTCTTTTAGTTTTATAAATTTTTTAACACATCTATCCTAAGAAAAACCTTCCTTAGGATTAGGAATCCTATTCGACAGAAAGAAAAGAAGGCTTATGGAATTTAATCTTAGTCATATACATCGCCCCAAGGGATCTGAAAAATGAAAGAAAACCGAGTTTTTTTTATTACAAATTTTTTTAATTGATTCAAAAAGCATGTTTGCTATAATCAATTATACTCATCTGGATATGGAACTGAAAAACCGGAATAATTAATTAAAATTAAAGAATTAACATGAGAAACAAAAAGGGGAAAAGGTCTTATATTGCTTCTTGTCAAACATGCGACAATAATTCAGATTTTCAGATCGCTGACGACCTTTCTAGTGATCTAGAAAGTCGTTTTTATAATTACTTTGATTTTGGTTATCGTCAAAGTTTTTTCAATAATTTCCTTGGAGATTCCTTTGAGTTTTTTATAAACAAAGTCAACATTGTCGAAAAGTGCATTGACGTTTTTTTTTGTTCCGAAACAGGGACCTATCGCAGTGCGCATGATTTTGGTGACGTCTCGCCTAGCACGAATGCAAATCGCGAGGAAGTTCCAAACGAGGAAGTTCCAGACGAAGAAGTTCCAAACGAGGAAGTTCCAAACGAGGAAGTTCCAAACGAAGAAGTTCCAAACGAGGAAGTTCCAAACGAGGAAGTTCCAGACGAAGAAGTTCCAGACGAGGAAGTTCCAAAAGATTTTGGTCATTTGTGGGTTCAGTGCGAGGAATGCTACGGAATGAATTATCGAAAATACTTCTTTCAAACAAGAATTTACGTGTGCGAGTTCTGCGACTGTCATGTGAAACTTCCGAGTTCACTTCGAATTGAGCTTTCGATTGACACTGGGACTTGGCTTCCTCTTGATGATCATCTAAATCAAGATATGGATGCCAAACCTGACCTTGATCCGTGGATGTGGGATCCTGATTATGTCCAAAATAATTCTAATGAATTATTAGAAAATACATCCAATTTTTCTAATCAATTATTCACGAATACATTTAATTATGGAGAAAAAACGTATGAAACCAAAGAAAAACCGGAACGGTTTGAAGAAACAAATTCGAATAATCTTGAAAATAACCTTGAAAGAGATTCGAATAGTTTTGAAAAAAATCCGAATAATACTCCGGAAGTTTTGTCTAGTAACCGGGGAAATAATTTATATAGTATTGATATTACTAGTTCGGGCAACAATAATTCTATTCCTGATTATGGTAATCAAGGAATGCATAAAAATACTCATTTTGTACGGCTGGACTACATTGGTGAAAATTCTAACAACAAAGCCGATGGTTATAATAGACCCAGCATTGAGACAGACACTGACGGTGGTTTGCATAATCCTACTGCAAGCGAAGATGTTGGTCGCATACCTGGTACAGGATATGCGCGAGATAATCTGCATAGTGTTCATGGTGGTCCGGAACGTCCTCGACAAGATGAGGACACTAGTAATGATAGTTGTGGACGTGATGGGGCAAATAGTGAGGGGGTTGATGGGCATGGATCCGGGGACAGCAGCGCTCATCGCGAAGGACCGGGAGTTGAGACTAGTCAAGACTCCGTGGGATATGATGATCTACCGGACAGCAGTCTTTGCGGAGAGAATGTCCTATTTGATTTTCTTGATCAGAAGCTTTCAGAAGCGGCCAGTACAGTATTATCTAAGGAAAACTGTGGACTACATATTCATCCTAGTGGACTACCTATTCGACCTATTCGAATCCTTGCTGGATCTGATATGTTGCGTAATCGAATGTCTATACTACTGGACCCACATAGTCTACTACTGGGTAACCCGCGGGGGTCAGGATCGCCGTTAAAAAAAAATAAGGGTATTTGCGATTCAGACTCTGACTCAGAGTCAGAGTCTGACCACAAGTCAGACGACAAGGAGGAAAAAGAATTTGATTCTTTTCTTTGTATTCCGTTTTTTATTAAGAATCAAGAATTAGATCTTGATTCTCCTTGTATTCCTCTTATTCCGACTTTTTTTTCAACAAAGAAAACAGAAAAAAGAACTTCGGATGAAGTCAAAGTCGCATCGCACCACGTGAACTGGTGGCGCCAATGTAAGGAGGAAGGTACCCATGATTGGTATTCGGATAAAGTCAAAAACGCATGTCAACAATTGGCCGAAGTGGACTGGTGGCGCCATTGGAACCAAGAGGACTGGGACAAGGTTAAGAAGATATTAGAGGACGTTGAGTTCGTGGTGGAAATAGAGGAAGAGGTGGAGCCGAAACCTTATGTAACGCGCACTTTCTCTGATCAGGATCAAACAGGATTATCCGAAGCTATTCAAACAGGTTTCGGTCAACTAAATGGCATTCCCGTGGCACTTGGAGTTATGGAGTTTGAGTTTATCGGGGGTAGCATGGGACACACAGTCGGGGAACGAATCACTCGTTTGATTGAGTATGCTAGCCGTCTAGAATTACCCCTTATTATAGTATGTGCTTCCGGAGGAGCCCGCTTGTACGAAGGAGCTTTCAGCTTAATGCAAATGGCTAAAATATCTTCGGCTTTACATTATTTTGAAAAAAATAATAAAAAGCCTTTTTACATCTCAATGCTTGCATCTCCTACGACTGGTGGGGTGACAGCAAGTTTTGGTATGTTGGGGGATATCGTTATTAGTGAACCAGACGCTTATATTGCATTTGCGGGTAAAAGAGTAATCGAAGATACATTAAAAATTGAAGTACCTGAAGGTTCACAGGTAGCCGAAGTTGCATTTGAAAAGGGTTTATTAGACCCAATAATACCACGTGAAATGTTAAAGGGCGTTTTGAGTGAGTTATTACAGCTACACAATTTTTTGCCTTTGACTCCTAAAATCAAAGGATTATTAAGTTAATAATTTAGTTATCAAAATCAAAGGAAAAATCCCAAAATGGATTTTTTGGAGGTGGCATAAGAAGAAATTTTCGAAGGATAGTGCGAATAAATTTATTTATCGGCACTATCCTTTTATATTCCTAATTCCTAAATGGGGAACCCTCGATCAACAATCTAAAATCTTTCTTTCGCGAAATTCAACTGGACAGGGTAAATGTAAACTAAATAAAACGGATTTTGTGTTCTTTTCTTACCTTCGGATTCTAACCAATAACGAATTTGACGGGAATTTCAAAGCGGAAAAAACTCTTTTTTAAATTTATTAAAGTCAAATTCGAAAATTAAAGATTCAAGTTCAAAGACAAGAAAAAGATAAAAAATATATAGGGGAAAAGAAGAAGAAAACCAGTGGATTAATATCTATGTATTTCGTGCGTAAAAAGTGCATTTAGTTAATTGTACACCCCCTGCATAATACTTTATTCACTTTATTCTATATACTCACTTAGATATACTTAGTTAGTCTAATTCTATAGGAATTAGAAGAAATCTAAGCTATCTTTCTAACAACAGAATATAGCAAAAATAGGTAAAAAGATTAATATAAAAATAAATAACAGGTACAAATATTGAATCGAGGTGCCCATTCTATGACAATTCTCAACAACTTACCCCCTATTTTTGTGCCTTTAGTAGGCTTAGTCTTTCCAGCAATTGCAATGGCTTCTTTATCTCTTCATGTGCAAAAAAACAAGATTTTTTAAATCTTTTTTTAAATCAGATAGATCTGATGGGGGAAATTTCATGTATTTTTTTCAAGACTTAGAGACTTAGACTTGGATTATAACACGGATATTTATTCAGTAGAATATTCTATAAAATGCGACTTTCTTTAAACAAGCATATCAAACATAAATGAAAGGTAAAGGGTTCTTGTGCAAACGTAAATATGATATATCAGTAAATTGGCTAATTGAAAAGAAATTGAAATTGGGGCATATGTCTGAACTAAATAGAAAACCCATGGGGCTATATGTGCGTAAATAAGAGATTTTTTTGGAAAGGTATTATTATTTTAGATCTAAGTCTATATTTAAGGAATTTTTCCTAAAGATTCACATAAGAATATTGAGAGTGGGTGAAAGTTCCTTTGGAAAAAAAAACGGAAAGTCAAATTGATTTGGGCAAGTCTCCCGCTTCCAATAAAATACAACTGGATCTAGTATGAGTTGGCAATCAGAACATCTATGGATAGAACTTATAGCGGGGTCTCGAAAAAAAAGCAATTTCTGCTGGGCCTTTATACTTTTTTTAGGTTCTTTGGGGTTTTTATTAGTTGGAATTTCCAGTTATCTTGGCAGAAATTTGATATCTTTATTTGCGTCTCAACAAATAATTTTTTTTCCACAAGGGATCGTAATGTCGTTCTATGGGATCGCCGGTCTATTTATTAGCTCTTATTTATGGTGCACAATTTCGTGGAATGTGGGTAGTGGTTATGATCGATTCGATAGGAAAGAAGGGATAGGGTGTATTTTTCGTTGGGGATTTCCTGGAAAAAATCGTCGCATCTTACTCCGATTCCTTCTGAAAGATATTCAGTCGATCAGAATCGAAGTTAAAGAGGGTATTTATGCTCGACACGTTCTTTATTTTGAAATCCGAGGCCAGGGTTCTATTCCTTTGATTCGTACTGCTGAGACACAAGAAATTGAGCAAAAGGCGGCGAAATTGGCCTATTTCTTGCGTGTACCAATTGAAGTATTTTGAAATGAATTGAAGAAGAATAAAGAATTTTCTTAGTGGGAGGTCAATCAAGGTCAAAATCCGAAGTCAAGAGTCCTCTTTCTTATAGCATAATTTAACTGAAATTTTTGTAGAATACTAATGAATCAAAAACAGCTTATATTCTATAATACGTAAAAATTCGAAAACAAAACCCTTTAAATTGCCCTTAATCCAAAATTGTTTTATGCGTATGTAAATTCCCTAAATTCAGTAAGTACCAAACAAATCTAAATAACGGGACTCATTTCATCGATCAAAAAAAGAATTTTGGAAAAAGGTATAGAAAAAAGGTATTCTCTTTTTATTTTTATACTATTAGAAATTTATAGGTTTGAAGCCTTTTAATAAAACTTATGCTTGATACAAGACTTTAGATCGTATAGAGTTAACAAATGAAGTGGATTCATTAAAAATTCACAGATGCAAAAATGAAAAAAAAAACATTTACCTCTATTCTCTATTTTACATCTCTAGTATTTTTGCCCTGGTGGATCTCTTTTTTTTTAAAAAAAAGTCTGGAATCTTGGGTTATTTATTGGTGGAATACAAGTAAATCCGAAACTTTTTTCAATGATACTCAAGAAAAGAGTATTCTAGCAAAATTTATAGAATTAGAGGAACTCCTCCTCTTGGAGGAAATGATAAAGGAATATCCGGAATCTCATCTACAGAAGTTTCGTATCGAAATCCAAAAAGAAACGATCGAATGGATCAAGATACACAACGAGGATCGTATCCATACAATTTTGCGCTTCTCCACTAATCTAATCTGTTTCGTTATTCTAAGCGGTTATTATATTCTAGGTAAAGAAAAACTTATTATTCTGAATTCTTGGGTTCAAGAATTCCTATATAACTTAAATGACACAATAAAAGCCCTTTCTATTCTTTTTTTAAGCGAATTATGTATGGGATACCATTCAACCGGCGTTTGGGAACTAATGATTGGCTCTGTCTGGAAAGATTTTGGATTTACTCATAATGATCAAATTTTACCTGTCCTTGCTTCCATTCTTCCAGTCATTGGTGATACGATTTTTAAATATTGGGTCTTCGATTATTTAAATCGTATATCTCCGTCGCTTGTAGTGATTTATGATTCAATAAGTGGAAGTGAGTGAAATGAAAAAGGATCCACTGATCCAAATGAAATGTTTGTTATTTTTTCCATAAGGAAAACATTCAAAATCTTACTGTTTTTATATTATACACTTCTTTTCTCTATACATCCAAGAGATTCGGATTCCTCCTAGATTTTAGTAAAAATTTTTCAGTAAATAGCAGCTTGGTAGATAGGGAACTTTACTAGGAACCCACCTAATTTTATTGTAGAAATTTTTGGGATCAACGATTGGACCATGCAAACTAGAAAGACCTTTTCTTGGATAAAAGAAGAGATTACTCGCTCCATTTCCGTATCGCTCATCATATATATAATAACTCGGGCATCCATTTCAAATGCATATCCCATTTTTGCACAGCAGGGTTATGAAAATCCACGCGAAGCAACTGGCCGTATTGTATGCGCCAATTGTCATTTAGCCAATAAGCCCGTGAGTATTGAGGTTCCTCAAGCGGTACTTCCGGATACTGTATTTGAAGCAGTTGTTCGAATTCCTTATGATATGCAACTGAAACAAGTTCTTGCCAATGGTAAAAAAGGTGCCTTGAATGTGGGGGCTGTTCTTATTTTACCCGAGGGGTTTGAATTAGCCCCTCCCGATCGTATTTCGCCAGAGATGAAAGAAAAGATAGGTAATCTCTTTTTTCAAAGCTATCGCCCCACTAAAAAAAATATTCTTGTGATAGGCCCTGTTCCTGGTCAGAAATATAGCGAAATAACCTTTCCAATTATTTCTCCGGACCCTGCTACTAAGAAGGGCGTTCACTTCTTAAAATATCCCATATATGTAGGCGGAAACCGAGGAAGGGGTCAGATTTATCCTGACGGGAGCAAGAGTAATAATACGGTTTATAATGCTACAGCAACAGGTATAGTAAGCAAAATCATACGAAAAGAAAAAGGGGGCTATGAAATAATCATAATGGATACGTCAGAGGGACGTCAAGTGACAGATATCATAGCTCCAGGACCAGAACTTCTTATTTCAGAAGGCGAATCCATCAAACTAGATCAACCATTAACAAGTAATCCCAATGTGGGTGGATTTGGTCAGGGGGATGCGGAAATAGTACTTCAAGACCCATTACGTGTCCAAGGCCTTTTGTTCTTTTTGGCATCTGTTCTTTTAGCACAAATCTTTTTGGTTCTTAAAAAGAAACAGTTTGAAAAGGTTCAATTATCCGAAATGAATTTTTAGATCTACGGATTTATCAACATCAAGTTCTTCAAAAGAAGAAAATTTTTGTTAAAAGTTATGTATGATCAAAAAAATTGTGTAAAGCCTTTTGCTTTTTTTGTTTATATTCTTTTTAGATCGGTTTGGAGGAATTCTTTTTACTTGTACCGCATTTCTAGTCATAGTATTTAGACTTTCATAGTCTTTATACTTTTTATTTAGACTTTCTATTTTAATAGAATAAAATTCAACTACATACACATACTAAATTAAGTAAGCGTAGAAGCAAAGGCTAAATGTGGGGAGCACCGGATTCTAGGGGATATTCTTCTATTTGTCTTTCGAGTCTTCGACACAAGAAAGAGAT